TTTATTATGGTTTGAAAAACCTCTTGTGACTCTTCTTTTCGACTATAAACGATGGAATCGTCCATTCCGATATATAAAAAACAATCAATTTGAAAATGCCATAAGAAATGAAATGTCACAATATTTTTTTTATACATGTCCAAACAATGGAAAAGAAAGAATATCTTTTACGTACCCCCCCAGTTTGTCAACTTTCTTGGAAATGATACAAAGAAAAATTTCTTTGCTGACAAAAGAAAAACTACCCTCTAATGAATTGTATGATCATTGGATTTATACGAATGAAAAAAAAAAGAACAACTTGACCAAAGAATTTCGAAATCGAATGGAAACTCTAAATAAAGGACTCATTACTCTAGATGTACTCGAAAAAAGAACTAGATTGTATAATGATAAAAAAGAATACTTGCCGAAAATATATGATCCTTTTTTGAATGGGCCCTGTCGTGGAAGGGTCAAATTTTTTTTTTCATCCCCAATCCTAAACCTAAATAAAATTTCCATAAAAAATTACATCGAGACAGGTTGGATAAATAAGATTCATGGTATACTTTTTACTGCTGATCAGGAAAAATTGGAAGAACAAATAGATACATTTGATAGAAATTCATTATCAACAGAAAAAAAACTTTCTTTATTTTCATTTCCAGAAACCGAACAAGGAAGAATTCATTTCGAAGATCAAATAAAAATTTTCTTTAACGCAGTTATAACTAAGACCAAAACTAAAAGAATTAAAAAAAAATCTATTGGAATCAAAGAAATAAGTAAAAAAGTTCCTACATGGTCATACAAATTAATCAACGATTTGGAACAACAAGAGAGAGAAAACGAAGAAAACATGGCAGAGGATCATCAGATTCGTTCCAGAAAAGCCAAACGTGTAGTGATTTTTACTGATAACCAGCAAAATACTGATGCTAATAGCAAAAATACTAATAATTCTGATCAAGACGACGAAGTGGCTTTGATACGTTATTCACAACAATCGGATTTTCGTCGAGACATAATCAAAGGCTCTATGCGTGCTCAAAGACGTAAAACAGTTACTTCTGAATTGTTTCAAGCAAATGCGCATTCTCCTCTTTTTTTGGACAGAATAGACAAACCTCTTTTTCCTTTGGATATATTCAGGATGATAAAATTCATTTTGAAAAAATGGATGTATAAAAAAAGAACAGAATTAAGAATTTCGGATTATACCGAAGAAAGAACAAAGGAAAGTGAGAAAAAAAAAGAGGAAGAAAAAAGAGAAGAATACAAAAGAGAAGAGAAAGAACGAATAGAAATAGCGGAAGCCTGGGATAGCATTTTATTTGCTCAAGTAATAAGAGGATACTTATTAGTAACCCAATCTTTTCTTAGAAAATATATTCTATTACCTTCATTGATAATAGCTAAAAATATAGCCCGTATCTTATTATTTCAATTTCCCGAGTGGTCCGAGGACTTAAAAGATTGGAATAGAGAAATGCATGTTAAATGCACCTATAATGGTGTTCAATTATCCGAAACCGAATTTCCAAAAAATTGGTTGACAGACGGTATTCAAATAAAGATCTTATTTCCTTTTTGCCTTAAACCTTGGCACAGATCTAAGGTGACACCCCCCAAAAAAGATCCGCTGAGAAATAAAGGACAAAAAAACGATTTTTGTTTTTTAACAGTTTGGGGAATGGAAACTGAACTTCCTTTTGGTTCTCCCATAAAACAACGTTCATTTTTTGAACCCATTTTTAAAAAACTCAGAAAAAAAATTCTAAAATTGCAAAAGAATTCTTTTTTAGTTATACAGGTTTTAAAAGAAAAAATAAATTTTTTTTTTAACCTTTCAAAAGAAAGAAACAAATGGGTCATGAAAAACATTCTATTTTTAAAAGTAATAATAAAAGAACTTTCCAAAAGAAACCCAATTCAATTATTTCGATTAAGAGAAATATCTAAATTGAGTGAAACTAAAAAAGAAAAAGATGGGATAATCAGTAATGGGATGATTAATGAATCGTCCATTCAAATTCGATTTATGGATTTGACAGATTATTCATTGACAGAAAAAAAAATGAAAGATCTGGCTGATAGAACCAGCACAATTAGGAATCAAATAGAAAAAATTACAAAAGATAAGAAGAAAGGATTTTTAACTCCGGAAAGAAATAGAAATATTAGTTATAATAAAAGAAGTTACCCTACTAAACTATTAACATCAATAAAAAATATTTTGCAAAAATTAAAAAGAAGAAATGCTCGATTAATCCGTCAATCATATTCTTTTTTAAAATTTTTAATTGAAAGGATATACATAGATATACTTCTCTGTATCATTAATATTCCGAGAATCGCTACACAACGTTTTTTTGATAATTCAAAAAAAATGATCGATAAATACATTTACAATAATGAAATAAATAAAGAAAAAATTTTAAAAAAAAATAAAAATACAATTCGTTTTATTTGGACTATAAAAAAACCAATTTCGGATATTAGTAATCAAAATTCAAAGATTTTCTTATCCTCCTTCTCACAAGCATATGTATTTTACCAATTATATCAAACGCAAATTCGTAACTTGTATAAGTTAAAATATATCCTTCAATATGACGGAACATCTCATTTTCTTAAAAATGAAATAAAGGATTATTTTGAAACACAAGGAATTTTTCATTCTGAATTAAAACATAAAAATATTTTGAATTCGGGAATGATTCAATGGAAAAACTGGTTAAGGGGTCATTATCAATATGATTTATCTCCGATTAAATGGTATCGATTAGTACCACACAAATGGCGAAATAGATTCAGTCAAACACGTATAGTGCAAAATAAAGATTTACCCAAAAGGCATTCCGATGAAAAAGATCAATTAATATTAATTAATTACAAAAAATTAAATGATTTTGAATCAAATCCATTACCAAATTCAAAATATAACTTTCAAAAATACTATAGATATGACCTTTTCTCATATAAATCGATTAATTACAACAAGATATATAAAAAAGGTAAATTAGTTGATATGCTAGGAGATAGTATCTCTATTAATTTAGAAGGTGATGATATTATGAATCTGGATAAATTTACATATAGAAAATATTTTGATTGGAGAATTTTCGATTTTTGTCTTAGAAATAAAGTCGATATTGAGTCCTGGATTGATATCGATCCCAACGGTAATAAAAATACTAAGACTGGGGTTAATAATTATAAAATAATTGAAAAAATAATTAATAAAATGGATCAAAAAGGTCTTTTTGATCTTAAAATTTCCCAAAATGGAGGAATTACGGCATCCAACAAAAAAAACGACCTTTTTGATTGGATGGGAATGAATGAAGAAATACTAAGTCGTCCCGTATCGAATCTGAAACTTTGGTTCTTTCCAGAATTTGTGCTGCTTTTTAATACATATATTATGAAACCCTGGATCATACCAATCCAACTACTTCTTTTAAATTTTAATGAAAATGTTAGTGAAAATAAAAACATCACTCGAAAGAACAAAAGGGATCTTTTTCTATTTTCGAATGAAAAAAAATCGATTGAATTAGAGAATAGAAATCAAGAAGAAAAAGAATCCGCAAGTCGAGACAATCTTGAATCAGATGCACAAAATCAAGCGAATCTTGGATCACTTCTCTCAAACCAAGAAAAAGATATTGAAGAAGATTATGCAAGCTCAGATATGAAAAAACGTAGAAAGAAAAAGCAATATAAGAGCAACACGGAAGCAGAGCTTGATTTTTTCCTAAAAAGGTATTTACGTTTTCAATTGAGATGGGATGATTCTTTAAATCAAAGAATGATCAATAATATCAAAGTATATTGTCTCCTACTTAGACTGATAAATCCAAGAGAAATTGCTATATCCTCTATTCAAAGGGGAGAAATGAGTTTAGATATTCTGATGATTCAAAAGGATTTAACTCTTATAGAATTAATGAAAAAGGGTATATTAATTATCGAACCAGTTCGTTTGTCTATCAAAAATGACGGACAATTTATTCTATATCAAAGTCTAAATATTTCATTGGTTCATAAGAGTAAGCCCCAAATTAATCAAAGATACCGAAAAAAAAGCTATATTAATTTGGATAAATCCATTGCAAGACATCAAAGAATGGCTGAAAATAGATACAAAAATCATTATGATTTGTTGTTTGTTCCCGAAAAAGTTTTATCCACTAAAGGACGTAGAGAATTAAGAATTCTAATTTGTTTCAATTCGAGGAAGAGAAATGGGATTCATAAAAATCCAGTATTTTGCAACAACGTAAAAAACGGTGGTGAATTTTTGGATAAAAGCAAACATTTTGATAAAAAGAAACTAATTAAATTAAAGTTCTTTCTTTGTCCTAATTATCGATTAGAAGATTTATCTTGTATGAATCGATATTGGTTTGATACCAATAATGGGAGTCGCTTCACTATGATAAGGATACATATGTATCCACGATTGCAAATTTGTTAATTATGCGTTTTTCATATATATTCTGTACCATATATGTATGGTATATGAAACAAAAACTTGCACCCCATGGATTGTCTTCCCTTCCAGTCTGATACATGAATACTAATTCAATGCATGTATCAATATCCAATAGATCTATAAATGATTACCGGAATCTTCTTCTTTTTTTATTTTCTTATTAGATCCAAAAAATTTTCTCTTTTCTAAATGTAGAAACATATCATCCTTTCCTATTCCTATACGAATTTTCAGATTCGTATTCCTATACGAATAAAATTGGATTGATTAATTTTATTTGAGAAAATTGGGAGTTAATAAAGAAATTAAGATTCTTGTGTATACCAAATTAAAATGACTAGCATTATTCTTACTGATCAGTAAAATCCATTAAAAAAAAGAGGATAGAAAACCCGTTTTATGGTAAAAAATTCATTCATTTCGGTTTTTTCACAAGAAGAAAAAGAAGAAAACAGGGGGTCTGTTGAATTTCAAGTATTTCGTTTCACCAATAAGATACGAAGACTTACTTCCCATTTGGAATTGCACAGAAAAGATTATTTATCTCAGAGAGGTCTACGTAAAATCCTGGGAAAACGCCAACGACTGCTGTCTTATTTGTCAAAGAAAAATAGAATACGTTATAAAGAATTAATTAGTCGGCTGAATATTCGGGAATCAAAAACTCGTTAATTGAAAAAGGAATTTGAATTATTTTCTTTTTTTATTAGATCTTGAATTTTAATGAACTTCTTTTCATTTTCAGCAATTCATGAAAGAATGAATCGAGGAATAACCTATGAATGTAACAACTACAAGAAAAGACCTTATGATAGTCAATATGGGACCTCACCACCCATCAATGCATGGTGTTCTTCGGCTCATCCTTACTCTAGATGGTGAAGATGTTATTGATTGTGAACCAATATTGGGTTATTTACACCGAGGAATGGAAAAAATTGCGGAAAATCGAACAGTTATACAATATCTACCTTATGTAACACGTTGGGATTATTTAGCTACTATGTTCACAGAAGCAATAACCGTAAATGGACCAGAACAGTTGGGAAATATTCAAGTACCTAAAAGAGCCAGTTATATCAGAGTAATTATGTTAGAGTTGAGTCGTATAGCTTCTCATCTGTTATGGCTTGGCCCCTTTATGGCAGATATTGGTGCACAGACTCCTTTTTTCTATATTTTCAGAGAAAGAGAATTAGTATATGATCTATTCGAAGCTGCCACCGGTATGAGAATGATGCATAATTATTTTCGTATCGGAGGAGTAGCGGCCGATCTACCTTATGGATGGATAGAGAAATGTTTGGATTTCTGTGATTATTTTTTAACAGCGGTTTCTGAATATCAAAAACTTATTACGCGAAATCCTATTTTTTTAGAACGAGTTGAGGGGGTAGGCATTATTGGTCCAGAAGAAGCAATAAATTGGGGTTTATCGGGACCAATGCTACGAGCTTCCGGAATCCAATGGGATCTTCGTAAAGTTGATCATTATGAATGTTACGACGAATTGGATTGGGAAATCCATTGGCAAAAAGAAGGAGATTCATTAGCTCGCTATTTAGTCCGAATCGGTGAAATAATGGAATCGATAAAAATTATCCAACAGGCCCTGGAAGGAATTCCAGGGGGGCCCTATGAGAATTTAGAAACCCGGTGCTTTGCTAGAGAAAGGGATCCCGAATGGAATGATTTTGAATACCGATTCATTAGTAAAAAACCTTCTCCTACTTTTGAATTGCCGAAGCAAGAACTTTATGTAAGAGTTGAAGCCCCAAAGGGAGAATTGGGAATTTTTTTAATAGGAGATCAGAGTGGTTTTCCTTGGAGGTGGAAAATTCGTCCACCTGGTTTTATCAATTTGCAAATTATTCCTCAGTTAGTTAAAAGAATGAAATTGGCCGATATTATGACAATACTAGGTAGCATAGATATCATTATGGGAGAAGTTGACCGTTAAAATGATAATTGATACAACAGAAGTACAAGATATAAATTCTTTTTCTAGATTCGAATCTTTAAAAGAAGTCTATGGAATCATAGGGATGTTTTTACCTATTTTGACTCTTGTATTGGGAATCACAATAGGTGTACTCGTAATTGTGTGGTTAGAAAGAGAAATATCTGCAGGAATACAACAACGTATTGGTCCCGAATACGCCGGTCCTTTGGGAATTCTTCAAGCTTTAGCAGATGGGACAAAACTTATTTTCAAAGAGAATCTTTTTCCATCTAGAGGAGATACTCGTTTATTCAGTATAGGACCATCCATAGCAGTTATATCCATTTTACTAAGTTATTCAGTAATTCCTTTTAGTTATCACCTTGTTTTATCTGATCTCAATATCGGTGTTTTTTTATGGATTGCCATTTCCAGTATTGCTCCCATTGGACTTCTTATGTCAGGATATGGATCAAATAATAAATATTCTTTTTTAGGTGGTCTACGAGCCGCTGCTCAATCGATTAGTTATGAAATACCATTAACTCTTTGTGTGTTATCAATATCTCTACGTGCGATTCGTTAAAACAGAAAATTCTCTTTTCTTTATTTTTCGAAAAGAAATTGAATAGATATCTCCTTTTTTATTCATCATTCAGTTTGATGAACTAAATCAGATAGTTGTATGAGTGAAAGAAAACAGCTTAGAAATTAGCAGTAAAAAGATTGAGTCTCATTTCCTACGTACAAGAATTAAAAAAAAAAGTAAATATAAGCAAGACTTTTACCCCAAGATTGGTTGATTAGTCATCCTGGCTTGAAGCGGGCTCAACTCAAAAGATCAACCGTATAGAGTTTTCACTATTGTTTCTATGTATTACCATAACGGGTGATTGAGCAAAAATCAGTGGATGGTTAGGAACACCAAAATACATAAAGGATTCGTAATGGAGATTTGTTATGTAAATTATCCAAAAGGAATTTTTACATAACATAAAAAGAATAGTAATTGGGGCTTTAAGTTAGTAGAAATGATCAAGCAGTACTACCCACGATTCCGATTCAGAGTATGCTC